AAAACTTTAATAGTAAAGAAGTTTTTATAAACGTATGAATCTTTAAGAAAGAGTCAATAAAAACTTTTTTTTGAAAAAGTTTTTTTTTTATGTATTTTTTTTTAATTTTTTTTAAAAAAATTTTTTTTTTTGAAAAACCGGTTAATTGGACTAGTTTTATCAATAGCATACTCATATTGGCCATATGCCTAAAAATTAAGTTCAATATATAAAAATTAAATTAAAATATAAAGTTAATTTTTAATATTAATATAAAATATATTATTATTAGTTATAAATTAAATATATTGTAACTAATATATCTCATAAAATATTATTAATAATTTAATGATTGTAATATTATTATATAAATTGTAGAAAAAAAAAAAATAAAATAAAAAAGAGTAATAGGGCACCTAGCTGAACTTTTGGATATTTCTATCTTAAGGTCAAATATTAGGGGTATTTGACATTGAATAAGTTGATTATTGTGAAGTTTTTCTTAAAATCTATGGGGCCCCCTAGTTGAATTTTTAAATGTTTATTTTAAGGTTAAATGAGGTAGATGTAGTTAGTACAAAATATTACAGTAATTATTAAGGTTTAATTAAGTAGTAAAATTATTTTATATTTAAATTTATAATAAGTATTATATTGGTATATTATTATGAGAGTAATATTAGAATGTTTACATTATAAATATTTTTAATAAAGTTTTATTCTAGCTTTATTAATTAGTTTATATATTTTTTACATATAAAATATTTATTAAAGAATTTTAGTGTAGTAATTAATTTTAAATATTAAAGAAATTTAGATTTAGAAATATATAATAGTATAAACAAAATTTGTGCCAGCAGTTGCGGTTACACTAATTATACAATTAATTAAAATTAATATATAATAAATTTAAAGTTTAAAAATTATAGGTGTATTTATTGGGTGAAATTTTAAATATATATTAAGTTTTTTTAGTTTGAATAATTTATTAAATTTATCATTAAACTAGGATTAGATACCCTATTATTTTAAATGTAAAATTGAATATTAAATTAGTATTAGTTAAGTTCTTGAAAATTAAAGATTTTGGCGGTATTTTAATCTTTTCAGAGGAACCTGTTAATTTAAATTGATAATCCACGATTTAAATAACTTAACTTATTAGCTTACATATCATCGTAGTTGAATTTTTTATAAGGAGTAAAATGTTCAATAATTTTCATAAAAAATTAAATCAGATCAAGGTGTAGTTTATATTTAAGAATTAATGGGTTACATTAAAGCTATTTTTTGGATTGGTTTTTTAAAAAAACTATAAAATTGGATTTGAGGGTAATAAAATTAATTATATTTTATGATTAAAGTTCTAAAATATGCACATATTGCCCGTCACTTTCATTTAAAATGGAATAAGTCGTAACATAGTAGATGTACTGGAAAGTGTATCTTGCACTCAAATTAGAGCTTGTTAAGTTTTTTAGTTACATTAAAAAGAAGGTTGTTTAATCAATCTAATTTGAATTTAGATAATTATTTAAAAATTATAAAGAAAGTATATTTAGTTTTATTATTTAGTGAGAAAAATTTAAATTTATTATAGTGAATTAGTATTGTAAAAGAAATTTGTTAAATATTTAAAAGAAGAATAGGATTTGTACCTTGTGTATCAGGGTTTATTAAATAAACATTATTTATTATAATTTTCTCGAATTAAAAAGAGCTAATAAGTTATAGATTTTATTGTAGAATAAATATTTAAAATAATTTGTTTGAAATGAAACGTTAGTCGTTTTTTAAAATATCTAGTTTTTTAAGAAAAAAATATAATTTTTATTTTTAATTAGAAGTAATTTATTGTGAAATTGTTTTGTATTTAAAAATAAACATTTTTAGGGATAAGCTTAAAGATGAATAAGTATAAATTTATTTAATGAGGTATATAAGTAGAATTAGTAATTTTTATCTTTTATAGTGTATTATAATTAATATACATATTAATTTAATTTTTATAGGTTTTACTTTGTTTATTAAAATAATTTATTTAATAATAGAATAATTGGAATAATGATAAAATTAGTATAAATTTATATAATAATAATTTATTTTATTAAGGTTAATTAAAGGAATTCGGCAAATATATTTTTCGCCTGTTTATTAAAAACATGTCTTTTTGAATATAATTTAAAGTCTGATCTGCCCACTGAGGATTTAAATGGCTGCAGTATTTTGACTGTACAAAGGTAGCATAATAATTAGTTTTTTAATTGAAAGCTTGTATGAATGATTTGACGAGAAAATGACTGTCTCTATATAATTTAATTAGAATTTTATATTTAAGTTAAAAAGCTTAAATAGTATTTAAAGACGAGAAGACCCTATAGAGTTTAATAGGTTAAATTTTTTAAATTTTTAGGGATTATAAAAGTTTATATTTTGAGCTTAATTTATTGGGGTGATAGAAAAATTTTATTAACTTTTTATTAATAAAAACATTAATATATGAAATTATGATCCATTTTTATGATTATAAGAAAAATTACCTTAGGGATAACAGCGTTATTTTTCTTGAGAGTTCTTATCGAAAGAAAAGATTGCGACCTCGATGTTGGATTAAAATTAATAATTGGTGTAGAAGCTAATAAATTAAGTCTGTTCGACTTTTAAAATTTTACATGATCTGAGTTTAGACCGGCGTGAGCCAGGTTGGTTTCTATCTTAAATAATAAATAATATTTTAGTACGAAAGGACCAAGTATTAGTAAGATTTACTTTGTATAAGAAAAAAATTGTTATTTTGGCAGATTAGTGCATTAAATTTAGAATTTAATTATGTATATTATACAAATAATACTTGTTTTATAAAGATTTAATTTTGATATCAAGAAGAATTATAATTTTAGTTATTACTGTTTTAATTGGTGTAGCATTTTTAACTTTATTAGAACGGAAAGTTTTAGGATATATTCAGATTCGTAAAGGTCCCAATAAAGTTGGATTCTTAGGGATTCCTCAGCCGTTTAGAGATGCTATTAAATTATTTAGAAAGGAAAATGTTTATCCTAATATATCTAACTTAAATCTATATTACTTATCTCCGGTAATAAATTTATTTTTATCTTTATTATTATGAATATGTATACCTTTTATTAGAGTAATGTTAAATTTTAGAATAAGAATTTTATTCTTTTTATGTTGTTCAAGGTTAAGAGTTTATACTATCATAATTGCGGGTTGATCTTCTAATTCTAACTATTCTTTATTGGGGGGGTTACGGTCTGTAGCTCAAACTATTTCGTATGAAGTAAGTTTAGCTTTAATTTTACTATCTTTTTTATTTTTAACTTTTAGGTTAAATTTACTTGATTTTGTAAAAGTACAAGATTATTCTTGATTTTTGTTTTATTGTTTTCCTTTAAGATTAATATGGTTTATTTCTAGATTAGCTGAAACTAATCGAACTCCCTTTGATTTTGCAGAGGGGGAATCTGAACTTGTTTCTGGGTTTAATGTAGAGTATAGAGGCGGGGGTTTTGCTTTAATTTTTTTAGCTGAATATTCAAGAATTTTATTTATAAGAATAATATGTGTTATGTTATTTATAGGGGGTAATTTATATAGATTTATTTTTTTTTTAAAGTTAGTTAGTTTGTCTTTTGTGTGGATTTGAGTGCGTGGGACTTTACCTCGGTATCGATATGATAAACTAATATATTTAGCTTGAAAGAGATTTTTACCTGTATCATTAAATTATCTATTTTTTTATATAGGAGTAAGAGTTTATTTATACATTATGATATTATAGTTAATTAAAATTAGTAAATTTAAGTTTATAGAGATATTGCCTCTTTTTTATATTTTCAAAATATACACTTTTACAAGTTCATAAACTATTTATTAAAAATAATAGAATCTCATATTTTAAAGGTTAATGGATTTAGAATATAGTATAAAAAATAAAGAACTGTTAAAATTTGTCCTGTTAGAATATAAGGATCTTCTACTGGGCGGGCTCCAATTCAGGTTAATAGAATAATTAAAGTTACTAAATATCAAAATAGTAATTTATTAATTGGATAAAATTGAGATCTTTGAATTATTTTTTTATTAGTAAATGGAAGAATAAATAAAATTGCAATGGATATAACTAATGCAATAACTCCTCCTAACTTATTAGGAATAGATCGTAAAATGGCGTATGCAAATAAAAAGTATCATTCTGGTTGAATATGGATAGGGGTTGATAGGGGGTTAGCAGGAATAAAATTATCTGGGTCTCCTAATATATATGGGTTAATTAAGGTTAATATAGTCAGAATTATTAATATTATAATGAACCCAAAGATATCCTTAATAGAGAAATATGGGTGGAAGGGAATTTTATCAATATTTCTATTAGTTCCTAATGGATTATTAGATCCTGTTTGATGAAGAAAAAGAAGATGAATTATTACTAAGGCTGCTACAATAAAGGGCATAAGAAAGTGTAATGTGAAAAATCGGGTTAAGGTAGCATTATCAACTGCAAATCCTCCCCATAATCATTGTACAATAGTAAACCCAAGATAAGGAATAGCTGATAAGAGATTAGTAATAACAGTTGCCCCTCAAAATGACATTTGACCTCAGGGTAAAACATAGCCAAGAAAAGCTGTGGCTATAACAATAAATAAAATTAATACCCCGATAAGTCATGTTGGGATTAAATTATATGATGAGTAGTATATACCTCGTCCAATGTGTGTATAGATGCAAATAAAAAAAAATCTAGCTCCGTTAGCATGGAGAGTTCGAATTAGTCAGCCATTATTAACATCTCGACAAATGTGAATAACTCTATTAAAAGCTATATCTACATTAGGAGTATAATGTATAGCTAAAAAAATTCCGGTGATGATTTGGATTATTAAACATAGCCCTAATAATCTTCCGAAATTTCATCAGGCTGAAATATTAGAAGGAGTGGGTAGATCAATAAGTGAGTTATTAATAATTTTAAGAAGGGGGGATTTTAATCGTAAGGGTATTTTCATTAAAATTTTTGTCGTAAAGGTCCTATGGAGAAATTAGTAATTTTAACTACGGCGATTAGGGTAATAAGAAGGTAAATAATAATAATAATAATTGTGTAATAAGTAGGGGGTAGAAAAAATTTACTTATGTTGATATTGAATATATTAATTTTAGAGAAATTTAAGTGATTAATTAGTATATTGAGATTATTCTTAAATAAAAAATTTATTAATATTATTACTATATTTATTACAATAATTGTTATGGTTAAATTTAAGGAGAATTTAAATTTTTCGTTAGAGGCTAGACTAGTCATATAAATAAAAAGAATTAATATACCCCCTACTATAACTAAGAATAAAATATAGGAAAATCAAGGAGAGATTATAAAATAGTTTGTGAGTAAGGAAATTGAAATAACTTGTATTAATAATGCAAATCCTATGGAAAGGGGGTGGTTTAAAAATAATAATAAAAAGGTTACATTTATTAATATATATATTCTTAAAATACAAGGGATAGTTTAAGTAAAATTTTAATTTTGGAGATTAAAGATAGATAGATTATTTTCCCTTGAAGTTTTAAAAGTATTCCTTATTTTTGATTTACAAGATCAATATTTTTGTTAAATTATTAAAACTAATTTATATTTATGTTATTTTTGTGTTAATGTATTTTTCAGGTCTAATAGTATTTTGTATAAAACGAAAGCATTTTTTATTAATATTATTAAGTTTAGAATTTATTATAATATCCTTATATTTAGGCTTATTTATATATTTAGGAATATTTACTTATGAGTATTATTTTTTAATAGTATTTCTAACTATAAGTGTATGTGAGGGGGTTTTAGGTCTTTCTATCTTAGTATCATTAAGACGAAGTCATGGTAATGATTATTATCAAACATTCAATATATTATGATAAAATTTGTATTAATGATAGTTTTTATAATTCCTTTAAATTTTAAGAGATTTTGGTTAAGGCAATTTATGTATTTTTTAATATTTATTATATTTTTAGTTAATTTTAGGTATAATTATATATTAGTAGATATTAGAATAATGTTTGGGGTTGATTTAATAAGATATTTAATAGTATTATTAAGAATTTGAATTTGTTCTTTAATAATCATAGCAAGGTACAAATTATATATTTCAAATAATTATTCAAGATTATTTATATTTTTTATCTTACTTTTAATAGTATCACTATTATTAACATTTAGATCTTTAAATTTGTTTATATTTTATCTTTTCTTTGAAATAAGATTAATTCCTACTTTATTTTTAATTATTGGGTGAGGCTATCAACCAGAACGTATTCAGGCTGGTATTTACTTATTATTTTATACTTTATTGGGTTCTTTACCAATATTGGTTTCTATTTTTTATTTTTTAAGAGAATTCAATAGATTAGAATTTATTCTAATAACTTTCAATATTTATAGAATTTATTTATATTTGGGATTTATGGTTGTTTTTCTTGTTAAACTTCCAATATTTATAATTCATTTATGATTGCCGAAAGCTCATGTAGAGGCCCCAATTAGAGGTTCAATAATTTTAGCTGGGGTTATATTAAAGTTAGGGGGATATGGTATAATACGAATAATAGTATTATTTGAAAAAATAATAAAATTAAACTTGATATTTATTGTTATTTCTATAATTGGGAGAGTTTTAATTTCTTTAATTTGTCTACGTCAGAGAGATATAAAATCTCTAATTGCTTATTCTTCAGTAGCCCATATAGGGTTGGTAATTTCAGGTGTAATAACAATAAATTATTGGGGGTTGTGTGGTTCTTTAGTTATAATATTAGCCCATGGGCTATGCTCATCCGGAATATTTTGTTTAGCTAATATTTCTTATGAGCGTTTAATAAGCCGAAGATTGTTCTTAAATAAGGGGTTAATTAATTTAATTCCAAGGATATCTCTGTGATGGTTTTTGTTTAGTTCAAGTAATATAGCAGCTCCCCCTTCATTAAATTTATTAGGGGAAATTATATTAATAAATAGATTAGTTAGGTGAAGAATACTCAATATATTAATATTATCATTAATATCTTTTTTTAGAGCAGTATATTCTTTATATTTATATTCTTATAGTCAACATGGGAAATTTTACTCTGGGATTTATTCTTTTTCTATAGGACAAATTCGAGAGTATTTAATATTAATGTTACATTGATTACCTTTAAATTTACTTATTATTAAAGGAGAATTAATTTCTTTATGGATTTATTTAAATAGTTTAAAAAAAATATTGATTTGTGGAATCAATGATGTAAGGCTTACTTTAAATAGTGTCTATTTGTTTAGTTTATTCCTCAATATTTTTATTATTTAGTATTTCATTATTTTTGATTAGACTATATTTTATAATTTTAGATTATAGAATAATAGTTGAATTTGAACTATTAAGAATTAATTATACTTCAATTGAAATAATATTTTTATTAGATTGAATATCTTTATTGTTTATAAGGTTTGTTTTATTTATTTCTTCTATAGTAGTTTATTACAGAATAGAGTATATAGGGGGGGATATAAACATTAATCGTTTTATTTTATTAGTGTCAATATTTGTGTTATCTATAATAATGATAATTATTAGTCCAAATTTAATTAGAATTTTAATTGGATGAGATGGTCTTGGATTAGTCTCTTATTGTTTGGTTATTTATTATCAAAATGAAAAATCTAGAAATGCTGGGATAATCACCGCCCTCACTAATCGAATTGGGGATGTTGCTTTATTGTTAGCTATTGTTTGGATAATAAATTATAGAAGGTGAAATTTCCTACTATATTTAGAATACATAAAAAATGATTTTAGGATAAGTTTAATTTCTATTTTAGTAACTATTGCTGCTATAACAAAGAGTGCTCAAATTCCTTTTTCTTCTTGGTTACCAGCTGCTATAGCAGCTCCTACCCCCGTATCTTCTTTAGTACATTCGTCTACTTTAGTAACAGCCGGGGTTTATTTATTAATTCGATTTAATTTATGTATAAGATATTCGTTAATAATATTTTTGTTGCTAATTGGTAGAATAACAATATTTATGGCAGGATTGGGGGCTAATTTTGAATTTGATTTAAAAAAGATTATTGCTTTATCAACATTAAGTCAATTAGGGCTAATAATAAGAATTTTGTCTTTAGGGGAGATTACTTTAGCTTTTTATCATTTGTTAACTCATGCTTTATTTAAGGCTACTCTTTTTATATGTGCTGGTAATATAATTCATAGTATAAATAATTGTCAAGATATTCGGTATATAGGAAATTTAGTTATTCAATTACCTTTAACTTGTACAATTTTTAATGTCTCAAATTTATCTTTATGTGGACTTCCTTTTTTATCGGGGTTTTATTCAAAAGATTTAGTTCTAGAGTTTATATCAATAAGTTATATAAATTTATTTATTTATATTGTCTTTTATATTTCTACTGGGTTAACGGTTAGATACACTTTACGGTTAATTTATTACACAATTTTAGGTAATTTTAATTTTTATAGATTAAACTTATTGGAAGAGTCTAATTATGTTATATTGAAGAGAATGTTAGTTTTAGTAATTTCAGTTTGTTTTGGGGGGAGATTGTTGATGTGAGTAATGATAAAAACTCCTTATTTTATTTGTCTAACAAATTTAATAAAATTTATAACTTTAATTGTTATTGTTATTGGGGCAATTTTAGGGTATGAGACATCTAAGTTTTCTTTAAATTATTCTATTAAAAGACTCAATAAATTAAATTATTCATTGTTTTTTTCTAGAATGTGGAATATACCGGTGTTGTCTACTTATATGGTAAACTATTATCCTTTATTTTGAAGAAAATTTTTATTTAAGAGATTAGATCAAGGCTGATTAGAATATATTGGTAGTCAAAATTTATACAATAATTTAAAAAGATCTTCAATATTCATACAATTTTTATTTAATAATAATTTAAAGGTTTATTTAATAATATTAGTTTTTATACTAATTGTTTTAATTCTTATATTTGTGTATTTAAATAGCTTAATAAAAAGCATGACATTGAAGATGTTAAAATGATATTTTATCTTTAAGTATTTATAAGAAAAATTCTAATTTTATAATGAAAATATAATGTTTTATTTAAACTATATAAATAAGAAATACTAACGAAATCTCATCGTTAAAGAATTGAATTAGAAGTTCTTTCTTGAATTACTTATTTCTTTAATCGGAATTTAATTCAATTTAATCATTAACAATGATTTACCTCTATTTTGGTTTCAATTAAATAAGGTCTAGAAGACTAATTTTTAGGTCGAAACTAAATACAATATATTGTTTCTTATTTAAGATAAATTGAATAGCAATACCTTTTAAATGCAAATTAAATGTTATAATTAACTATTATCCTAATAAATTCAAGTTAAAGCTCCTTGGTTTCATTCATGATAAAGCCCAATTAGTAAAATTAAAATAAAAAATCTTAAAATTAAAAAATACCTTAAAAAGTCTATAGTTTTAATTATTATAATAAAGGGGATAAGTAAAGTAATTTCTACATCAAAAATTAAGAAAATAATTGCGATTAAGAAAAAATGTAAAGAAAAGGGCAGTCGGGCAGAATTCTTAGGGTCAAATCCGCATTCAAATGGTCTATTTTTTTCTCGGTCTATAAAGGTTTTTTTTGAAATTAGATTAGATAGAAGTATAACAACTCTTGAGAGTGTTAGTAGAATTAAGGACAATATTTTAATAATTAAAATTATTTATACTAATTAATTTAGATCTTTTGATTGGAAATCAATTATAATCATTATACTATATAAATATCTACCTCATCAATAAATAGAAATATAAAGGAATAGTCAAACAACATCAACAAAGTGTCAGTATCAGGCAGCTGCTTCAAATCCAAAGTGATGAATCGAGGAGAAATGATTAGATAAATGTCGTATTAAGCAAATTAGTAAGAATGTTGTTCCAATAATTACATGTAATCCATGAAATCCGGTAGCTATATAAAATGAAGATCCGTAAATAGCATCAGAAATACAAAATGGGGCTTCAATATATTCATAGGCTTGAAGAATGGAAAAATAGACTCCTAAAATTACAGTTAAAGTTAATCCTTGAGTAGTTTGAGAATAATGATTTTCAATTAAACTATGATGAGCCCAAGTTACTGTTAGTCCTGATGTTAATAGAATCAAAGTATTTAGTAAAGGAATTTGGGTGGGATCAAAAGGTGTAATTCCTTTAGGGGGTCATAATATACCTAATTCAATGTTTGGGGTTAATCTTCTATGGAAGAATCCCCAAAAAAAAGAAATAAAAAAAAATACTTCTGATGTAATAAATAAAATTATTCCTCATCGTAATCCTATAGTAACAGTATACGTATGAAGTCCTTGGAATGTTCCTTCGCGAACAATATCCCGTCATCATTGGTACATAATTAATATTGTATTAATTGTTCCAATTAAAAATAAATTATGATTAAATATATGGAATCATTTAATTAGTCCAATTATAGTAATTATAGCTCTTAGGGCTCCTATAATTGGTCAGGGTCTAATATCAACTAAATGAAATGGATGATTTTTATGTCTATGCATAGATTACTTCTCTAGAATATAGGGTTCTAAGAACTGAAAATACATAAGATTGAATAATCGATACTGCTGACTCTAAAATTAATAAGAGGATTTGGGTGATAATAAGAAAGTTAATAGTTAATATAGTTATAGAGGGGCCAGTATTACCTAGAAGAGTGAGGAGTAAATGGCCTGCAATTATATTAGCAGTTAATCGAACAGCTAATGTTCCAGGACGAATAATATTTCTGATAGTTTCAATACATACTATAAAAGGCATAAGAATATTAGGGGACCCCTGAGGTACTAAGTGGGCAAATATATGAATTGTATTATTCAATCATCCGTAAATTATAAAACTTAATCATAAAGGTAATGATATAGATAATGTTATAATTAGATGTCTTGATCTAGTAAAAATATAAGGGAATAATCCTAAAAAATTATTAAATAAAATAAATGAAAATAGGGAAATAAAGATTAAAGTTCTTCCCTTAAAAGATGAGTTAATTAAGATTTTAAATTCTTTATGTAAAGTAATAATAATTTTAATTCATAAAAAATTTCATCGGCTAGGGATTAATCAGTATATTGAGGGGATAAAAAGTATTCCTAAAAAAATTCTTAATCAGTTTAATGATATACTCATTATTGTGGAGGGATCAAATGTTCTAAAAAGATTAGTTATCATTTTCAATTTAATTGAGAAGACGTTTTAATAAACTTAGAAGTTTTAGTAGTATAATAGAAAGAAAAGTAGTTTAGTGAATTAAAGGCTATAAAAATTATAATAAATATAATAAATAAAGATAATCAATTTAAAGGGGCTATTTGAGGCAATAAAAATTATAATAATTATAATTTTAGGCTGACAGGCTAATGTTATTTTTTAACTAAATTTTTCATTAGAAATAATCGTTAGTTATTATGAAATGGTTTAAGAGACCAGTGCTTACTTTCAGCCATCTAATGTTAAATTTCACTTATTTTAAGAATTCAGTTAATGAAAAATTTTGGTGAAATTCTTTCTAAAACAATAGGTATAAAACTATGATTTGCTCCACAAATTTCTGAGCATTGCCCAAAGAAAATTCCTGATCGATTTAAGAATATTCTTACTTGATTAAGACGGCCTGGAGTAGCGTCAATTTTGATTCTTAATGAAGGAATCGTTCAAGAATGAATTACATCTCTTGATGATACTAGTAAACGAATTTGGGAATTAAAGGGGGCTACTAGTCGGTTATCCACATCTAAAAGACGAAAATTAAAAGAGTTTAATTCATTAGTTGGAATTATATAGGAGTCAAATTCAATGTTTGAGAAATCAGAATATTCATAGGATCAGTATCATTGATGCCCAATAGTTTTAATAGTAATAATTGGGTTATTAATTTCATCTAATAGGTATAAGAGTCGGAGAGAGGGTAAAGCAATAAAAATTAAAGTAATAGCAGGAATTAAAGTTCAAATAATTTCAATTATTTGTCCTTCTAGAAGGTACCGGTAGTTAAATTTATTAAAAAAAATTCTTATTATTATATAGCCTACTAAAGTTGTAATTATAATTAGAACTATTATTGTGTGATCATGGAAGAAATTTAGTTGTTCTATTAGGGGTGATGCTCTATCTTGAATCAGTAAAGTTTTTCATGTTGCCATCTAAAAAAAGTATAAACTTTATAAATGGGGCTTAAATCCATCACACTAATCTGCCACATTAGAAATGGGTTAGTATTGGTAATTCTGAATAGCTATGTTCAGCGGGAGGTATTAATTGTATTCACTCAATTGATGAGGTTAAATTTAATGATGATAGGCTTTGTCGTATAGAGGTGAAAGCTTCTCAAATAATAAAAAGTATAAATAAAATTCTAATTATTGAAATAATAGAGCCAATAGAAGAAATTAAATTTCAGGGGGTATAGGCATCAGGATAATCAGAGTATCGGCGAGGTATTCCAGCAAGTCCCAAGAAATGTTGGGGGAAAAAGGTTAAATTTACTCCAATAAACATTGAGAAGAATTGGATCTTTAAAAATTTATTGTTTAAGGTTACTCCAGTGAATAATGGAAATCATTGGATTAAACCTGCTATAATAGCAAATACTGCTCCTATAGATAAAACATAATGAAAGTGTGCTACAACATAATAAGTATCATGAAGGATGATATCAATTGATGAATTTGCTAGAACTACACCAGTTAATCCTCCTACTGTGAATAGGAATACAAAGCCTAGGGCTCATAATATTGAGGGTGAATAATTAATTTGAGTTCCATGAAGAGTTGCTAATCATCTAAAAATTTTAATTCCTGTAGGAACTGCAATAATTATTGTAGCTGATGTAAAGTATGCCCGTGTATCTACATCTATACCGATAGTAAATATGTGGTGGGCTCATACAATAAATCCTAATAGACCAATTGCTATAATAGCATAAATTATTCCTAGGGTTCCAAAGGCTTCTTTTTTTCCTCTTTCTTGGCTAATAATATGGGAAATTATTCCGAACCCTGGTAGAATTAAAATGTAAACTTCAGGGTGTCCAAAAAATCAAAATAGATGTTGGTATAGAATTGGGTCTCCACCTCCTGCGGGGTCAAAAAAGGAAGTATTTAAATTTCGATCAGTTAAAAGTATGGTGATAGCTCCTGCTAATACCGGTAACGAAAGGAGGAGTAGAATAGCTGTTACATTAACTGATCAAACAAAAAGGGGTATTCGATCAAAGGTTATACCAATTGATCGTATATTGATGATAGTTGAAATGAAATTTACTGCTCCTAGAATAGAAGAAATACCTGCTAAGTGTAGGCTAAAAATAGCTAAATCGACAGAAGATCCGCTGTGAGCAATGTTAGATGAAAGGGGGGGGTAAACCGTTCATCCTGTACCTGCTCCTCTTTCTACTATTCTTCTTATTAGGAGTAAAGATAGTGAAGGAGGGAGTAATCAAAATCTTATGTTATTTATTCGGGGAAAGGCTATATCTGGGGCTCCTAGTATTAGGGGTACTAGTCAATTTCCAAATCCTCCAATAACAATAGGTATAACTATGAAGAAAATCATAATAAAAGCATGGGCTGTAACAATAACATTATAAATTTGGTCGTCTCCAATTAAAGATCCGGGAGATCCTAATTCTGCTCGAATTAGTATTCTTAACGAAGTTCCTACTATACCTGCTCAGGCTCCAAAAATAAAATATAGCGTTCCAATATCTTTGTGATTTGTAGAAAATAACCATTTATTCGGTGAAATGGCTGAAAATAGGCGATAAATTGTAAATTTATTAATGAATTAATTTCTTTCACCAGGTCTTATAGTCAAAAATGATTTTAAATTGCAAATTTAGAGGTGGGGTGCCCTAAGGCTTAAAGATTCTTTATTTATAGCTTTGAAGGCTAAAAGTTTAAATTTAACTTAAATCCTTTAAAGATTTAAGAAAATTAATCTTAGGGTTAAAAGGATAATAGAAGAAAAATTTACTGTTATAATTCAAAAGTTATTATTTTTTGTTAAATTAGTTTTGAATTGGTTAGTTGAGAATATTAGCGTTGAGAAAATTACTCGTAAATAGTAGTATAAAGTAATTAAGGTTAAGATTACTATGGTTGTGGCTGTAAAATTTATTTGGTTATTAGCTATAGTTTGAATTGTTAATCATTTGGGCATGAATCCAATAAATGGGGGTAATCCTCCTAAAGATAAAAAATTTATTATTAGGATTAATTTTCTTAGTATAGAAATATTAAGTAATTTAATAATTTGTTTTATAAAGAAAATATTAAAATATTTAAAAACTAAGATTAAATTTCAGGAGATAATTGTATAAATAATGAAGTAAATAATTCAGATTGTTTTAAAGCATAAAAGAGAGGCAATTATTCATCCTATATGATTAATGGAAGAGAATGTTAGGATTTTCCGTAATCTGATTTGGTTTAAGCCTAAAAAAGCTCTAATAAGTATATTAAGAATAATAATAATGTTAAAATATAAGGGGTAATTTATATTATAATTTAAAATTCTAAAGGGTGAAATTTTTTGAATAGTTAAAAGAATAAAACATATTATTCAGGGTTGACCTTCCATAACCTCAGGGAATCAGAAATGGAATGGTGCTGAGCCTATTTTAGTTAAAAGGGCTGAATTTAATATTATAATTAGAAATTTATTAGGGAATAAATTTCTTGATATTATAATAATAGAAAATAAAATAATTGATGAAGCTATAGCTTGAGTAATAAAATACTTAATTGAAGCTTCTGTGGAATATACATTATTAATATTATTTATTATAGGGATAATAGATAATATATTAATTTCTAGACCTAGCCATATTCCTAATCAGGAATTAGATGAAATTGTAATTATTACACTAATAATTAAGGATGTTGAAAAAATTAATTTTCAAAATTTAAATAAAATTAAAAAGAAAAGAATTATTATCTTTATATTTGGGGTATGAACCCAAAAGCTTAATTAGCTTATCTTTTTATGTATATTTTAGTATATGATGTACAATAATTTTTGATATTATGAGAAATAGTCTAATTCTATTAAATATAATAACAGAGGTAGCTTTTACATAATTTATTCTATCAAAATAACCCTTTTCTCAGGCACTCCATT